AGAAATATTGTATATTTATAAAAAATCCACCGGTTGATTTTTTTAGGGTGAGGGTAAATAAGGTGTTTTAGTCTTTTTACGAGGGGTTAAAGGCACTTGTGGTTGTTTTGAGTGCTTTGTCTGGGGTGATATTATGCTCACGAAAAACATCGTATATTTATTAAAAATTCACCGGTGAATTTGCAAAATTTGCTCGCGCAAATTTTAGCGAGTCAAAATTAAAGGCGGTTCTCCATCATTTTCTTGGTTTAGGGGTTTAACAAGAAGTAACAGTGATGTCAGGACTTAAGGGGGTAGGGGGGTTTAACGCGCGGAAGCCAGAGGGGGCGTGAACGGGAAGCTGCTAGAATGACAGAGCTTTTATGCACTTGATATCACTTATGTTGTTATATCGAAGAATATCCTTTAAAATTTAATACATATTACGGTGGCAAGGTCCAGTTCAACCTAAATTAATTAACATTAGGATGCGCTTGTAAATGCAAAGTGAAAGGAAGAGAAAAAAAAGACAACGTTATGCATATAAAAGAACGCCCGGCTTGGTGGGTAACGAGTCGATAGACCTCCACCATCGTGATGCAAGGATAATTAATTGAAGGGGGGTTTAAGCTGTATATGGCCCTGAAATAGGAACCAAATGCAAGGAATAGTTCATTAAGTAGCTACCCCCACGATTTTTGTCCCTGACCTTTCATTCATGATATGCATTATATGCAAAATTGGTCGGTTCTTACTGCGCATTATAGGACTTTGGCAATAATAGTGGGGTCAGGCGAGGAAACATTTCAGAAGAAGGTAAGGGGATAAACCTAGTTGGTTCGGTCTCGTTCATTGTGATGTTGATCAATTTTTGAGTGTCTATGTAACTCATAAGTTACATGTTCCTTGATTGTTTGCATTAGATTAATGGTTTTTATACATAGTTGTTTATAGGCATAAATGTAATATTAATAATTCTATGCACCCCAAAAATGGGAAAAAAGGGGTAAAAGTGGCAGGTAGTGGCGGGTAGTGACTAAGTGTGGCAAAATGTGGAAATGGGGCAGGTTGTAGCGAGGTTTAGCGAGGTTTAGCGAGGTTTAGCGAGGTTTGGGGGGGGTGAGGCGGAATGCGGGGTGAGGGGTGAGGCGGAATGCGGGGTGAGGCGGGTGAGGGGTGAGGGGTGAGGGGTGAGGGGTGAGGGGTGAGGGGTGAGGGGTGAGGCGGGGTGTGGCAAGGCGGCAGAGAATAGTTTAATTTAGAATCTTAGCTTTGGGAGTTAAGGGCGGGAGTTTGATTCTCCCTTCTCTGAGCAAAAGGGGGGATTTGAACCCCCAGCCTTCGGCTTACAAGACCGGCGCTCTTTCGTTGAGCTTCTAATGCAGGCTCATTTGAGGATTTTATTTTCGGCCCAGCCTACAAAGGGGAAAAGAATCAGGAAGATGGAGAAGTAGATTACGGAAGCAATTTGGCCAATTACGATGTAGGGGTGTTCTACAGGTATTCCCCCGATTCATGTAAGGATAAAAACATCAGCCACGAGAGACCAGAAGAGTAGTTGGGTGAGTGGGCGAAAAGCTAGGCCTTGCTGTTTAGAGGTGTGAAGGAATGGCACTAGAAGGAGCACCAGGATAGAGAAGAGGAGGGCTAAAACACCGCCCAGTTTGCTGGGAATAGACCGGAGGATAGCGTAGGCGAAAAGAAAGTACCACTCAGGTTTAATGTGGGCTGGGGTGACGAGGGGGTTGGCCTCTGTAAAATTATCTGGGTCGCCGAGGAGGTTGGGGAAGAACAGGGTGATTGAGAAGAAGGCGAGGAAAAAGACTAGGAAGCCGACTACGTCCTTGATAATATAGTATGGCAAGAAAGGGATTTTATCTACGTCTGAGCTAAGGCCAAGTGGGTTGTTTGATCCCGTTTCGTGGAGGAAAAGGAGGTGAATGACAGTGGCGGCGGCAATGATGAAAGGGAGAATGAAGTGGAAGGCGAAGAATCGAGTGAGGGTGGCATTGTCTACAGAGAACCCCCCTCATAGTCATAAAACTAGGTCGAATCCCACGTAGGGGGCGGCAGAGAGGAGGTTGGTGATTACTGTTGCCCCTCAGAACGACATTTGTCCTCAGGGGAGGACGTAGCCTACAAAGGCAGTTATTATTAGCAGGAGGAGAAGGACTACTCCAACATTTCATGTTGCTTGGTAAAGGTATGAGCCGTAGTAAAGACCTCGGCCGATGTGGAGGTAAACACAGATGAAGAAGAAAGATGCTCCGTTGGCATGCATGTTGCGTATTAGTCAGCCGTTGTTGACGTCCCGACATATGTGGGCGACAGAAGAGAATGCATTCGCGGTTTCGGGGGCGTAGTGCATGGCCATGAATAGGCCTGTTAGGATTTGGAGAACTAGGCAGATTCCCAAAAGGGAGCCAAAGTTTCACCAAACTGAAAGGTTTGAAGGGGCAGGTAGGTCGACTAAAGCGTGATTAGTCATTTTCAGCAAAGGGTGAGTTTTTCGGAGGTTGGCCATTAGTTCTTGTAGTTGAGTTTACAACGGTGGTTTTTCAAATCACTGGTCCTGGTTAAAGCCCTGGCAGGAATTATGGCTTATATTATGTCTTTATTTTTAGCGGGCCTAGTGTTAGGTTTAGTTGCTGTAGCGTCTAATCCGGCCCCGTATTTTGCGGCGCTAGGTTTGGTGGTAGCGGCAGGGGCGGGGTGCGGTATCCTGGTGGGGCATGGTGGGCCGTTTTTATCCTTAGTTCTTTTTTTAATCTACTTGGGGGGAATGTTGGTGGTGTTTGCTTATTCTGCGGCCTTGGCCGCAGAGCCTTACCCTGAAACGTGGGGTGACCGTTCTGTGTTAGGCTACGTAGTAGGGTACTTTCTAGCGGTGGTAGTGATGGCTGGGTGGTTTTGAGGGGGGTGGTACGAGTCTTCTTGAGGAGCGGTGGAGGAGTTTAAGGAGTTTGTCGTTGTGCGTGCTGATTCGGGGGGAGTAGCTCTCATGTTCTCCTTCGGGGGGTGGGTTCTTGTAGTTTGTGCGGGGGTTCTTTTGTTGACTCTGTTTGTAGTCCTAGAGCTTACTCGTGGTCTCAGCCGGGGGACGCTTCGAGCAGTTTAGATGAGGGGCAGGATAATAGCCAGAACGACTGTCAGAAGAAACAGGGATAGGTAGGTTTTGATTATCCCCTGGTGTAGGTCGGCAGTGGCGGAAGCTGCAGGTAGATTAATAGTGGACATTGCCTTGGGGCCTACTTTTTCGTATCATGTTTTATCAAGCATTTGGCTTGCAATTGTTTGTCCCAGGAAGAGGCTTCAGTAGGGGATTGAGCGGTGGACAATTGCTGGAAAGAACCCCAACATGTTGGAGAAATTGTGGGTGGAGAGGGAGGGGGTGGTTTTAAATTGTTTCGAAGTTAAGGAGGCGAGCTTTAAGGCTGTGAGAAGGCCGATAATGGTTACGATCAGGGCGCTAAGTTTAAGGAGGGGAGGCATCGTTAAAACAGGGGTTTTAGAGGGGAGGAGATTAGAGGTAATGATGAGGCCGGCAACGATGCTTCCCAGGGCCAGTCGTTTGATGGGGTTGATAACACAAGGGTTGTTTTCATTAATGGGGGAGAGGGCTGGGGATCGGGGGCGGCCCATGGCTACAAAGTAGGCCACACGGAGGCTGTATACTGCGGTGAAGGAGGTGGCTAGAAGGGTGAGGGCTAGGGCTCAGGCGTTCAGGTAAGATGTGTTTAAAGCTTCAATGATGGCGTCTTTTGAAAAGAAGCCTGCGAGGAAGGGGGTTCCCGTCAGGGCTAGGCTGCCGATAGCGAGACAAGAGGAGGTGAAAGGGGCGAGGTTGCTCATGCCTCCTATTTTTCGAATGTCTTGTTCGTCATTGAGGCTGTGGATAATTGAGCCGGAGCATAAGAATAGCATGGCTTTGAAAAATGCGTGTGTACAGATGTGGAGGAAAGCGAGTTGTGGCTGATTGAGGCCAATGGCGACCATCATAAGCCCAAGCTGGCTTGAGGTGGAGAAGGCGACAATTTTTTTAATGTCGTTCTGGGTGAGAGCGCACGTGGCAGCAAAGAGGGTGGTGAGGGCCCCCAGGCATAAGCAGGTGGTGAGGGCCACGGGGTTGTTTTCCATCAGGGGGCTAGTTCGGACTAGAAGGAAGACCCCTGCAACCACCATTGTGCTGGAGTGAAGTAGGGCAGAGACAGGAGTAGGGCCCTCTATAGCTGCGGGGAGTCAGGGGTGGAGTCCAAATTGTGCGGATTTTGCAGTAGCTGCCAGGATTAGGCCTATTAGGGGGAGGGTGAGGTCAAGGTCTTGGGAAGATACAGATATTTGCTCTATGTCTCAAGAGTTGAGATTCACGGCGAATCAGGCTATGCTGAGAACAAGTCCAATGTCTCCAACTCGGTTGTATAGGACGGCTTGAAGGGCGGCGGCGCCGGCATCTGCTCGCCCATCCCACCAGTCGATGAGTAGGAAGGATATGATGCCAATGCCCTCCCAGCCAATAAAGAGTTGGAATATGTTATTAGCCGTAACCATAATAATTATTGCTACTAGGAAAAGGAGGAGGCATTTGAAGAATCGGTTTATGTTGGGGTCTGCATGCATATACCATCGGGCGAACTCTAAAATAGCTCACGTCACATAAAGAGCAACAGGGGTAAAGATAAGGGAGTAGAGGTCGAATTTAAAGCTGATGCTGATATCGAAGGTGCGGGTGCAGATTCATTGTCAGGCACAAACAACTGTTTCAACCCCAGAGTCAAGGAAAATAGACAGGGGGATAAGGCTTACTAGAAATGCGGCTTTGATGGCGGTATTGACGTGTGTGAGGGCCCAGTGTTTGTTAGCCGTGACGAACAGGGGGAAGAGGAGGAGAGCGAAGATCAATACTAGTGAAGAGTTTAAAATGGTAGTGAGGGGATGCATAGCTGCTGCTTGGATTTGCACCAAGAGTTTTTGGTTCCTAAGACCAACGGATAAGCTGTCATCCTCCAGGAGCGCGAGGGGACTACGGAGTCAAACCGTAGGGGTAGAGAATAGCAATCTCTATTGCCTTCGGGCTTCTCTCGGTAGATAAGGGGATTCTAACCCTTGTTGCTAGGATCACGATCTAGCGTTTTACTTAAACTATATCCACAGAAACACCATCCTCACATTAACTCTGGCTTTAGGGTCAGGAGGAGGGTGGGGAAAAGGTGGAGGGCTAGAAGGAGATGTTCTCGGGTGTGGGTGGGCTCGAGGGCGATTATGTGGGAGGGCAGGGGGCCTCGCTGGGAAGCCAGGAACAGATAGAGGGAGTAGGCTGCAGTAATGAGTCCCGCGAGGCCTAGGATGATAATAGTTCAGGGGGATCAGTCGAACAGGGCCGTGGTGATTGTTAGCTCTCCTATAAGATTGGGAAGAGGGGGGAGAGCGAGGTTGGAGAGGGTGCTGATGAATCATCAAATGGCTGTTAGAGGGAGGGCTATTTGTGTCCCCCGGGTTAGTAAGATGGTTCGGCTTTGTGTTCGTTCGTAGGTGAGATTGGCGAGACAAAATAAGGCTGAGGATGAGAGGCCGTGGGCAATCATGAGGGCGATTGCACCTGAGCAGCCTCAGGCGGTTTGAACGAGGATCCCGCTGATGACCAGGCCCATGTGACCAACAGAGGAGTAGGCGATGAGCGCTTTAAGGTCTGTCTGTCGTAAGCAGATAACTCCTGTTATGATAGCCCCCCATAAGGCTACCATGATGATCGGGGTGATGAGTTCTTCAGGGAGGGGGTCTAGGAAAAGTATCATGCGTATAATGCCGTAGCCCCCGAGTTTTAGGAGGACAGCAGCTAGAACTATAGAGCCGGCGATTGGGGCCTCTACATGGGCCTTGGGGAGTCATAAGTGGAGGCCGTAGAGGGGTATTTTGACCAGGAAGGCTGTGATACATGCAGCCCACCATAGTTTGTCAGCTCAGGTGCAGAGGTGGGCAGGTTCTGCGAATTGGAGTGAGACGAGGGATAGGGTGCCTGCTTCATTTTGTAGAAAGAGGAGGGCGACTAGGAGGGGGAGGGAGCTAATGAGGGTGAAGAAAAGGAGATTAGTCCCTGCATCCAACCGCTCTGCCTGGTTGCCCCAGCGGGTAATAATGATGGCAGTAGGAATTAAGGTTGCTTCAAATATTACATAAAACATTAAAAGTTCTGTTGCCGCGAATGCTATGATAAGGCATGCCTGTAAGGAGGCAAGCAGCGTAATGTAGGTTCGTTGGCGGCCGACAGGTTCTGATGATATGTGGTTTTGGCTTGCGAGGATCATCAGGGGGAGTAGCCAGCAGGAGAGGACGAGCAGGGGGGTGGACAAGGGGTCAGTGGCCATGTAGGGGCTGGAGGCGGCCCAGCCAGTCTCGGAGGTTGATTTCAACCATGACAAGCTAGCGAAGGCAATTACAAGGCTTTGGGTGAGGGCCGTGGGTCACAGTCATTTAGCTGTGGTCAGCCAAATCGTGGGAAATAGTATGATAGTTGGGATTAAAATTTTTAGCATCGGAGGAGGTTGAGGCTTTGAAGGTGGTCAGTGCCGTGAGTTCGGGCGGTGGCTACTAGGATGGCGAGGCCAGCGCCAGCTTCACAGGCCGAGAAGGCGAGGAGTAGCATGGGGGCACATGAAAGTTCGGTTGCCTCAGCCTGTAGAACTCAGACTGAGAGGGCGATGTAAAGGGACAGCATTATTCCTTCAAGTCAGAGTAGGGGGGAGAGAAGGTGAGTACGGTGGAAGGCCAGTCCTATTAGCCCCAGGATAAAAGCTGAGGTGAAGCTAAAATGTGTGGGAGTCATAAGGTGGTCGCGGAGTCGAACCGCGGTTTTCTGAGTCGAAATCAAAGGTCTTATGTTGGACTAACTACCTATTCAGCTCACTCTAGTCCCCCTTGGATTCACTCGTAAATGAGGCCCAGGGTGAGGAGGGCGAGAACAGCCACAGCCCACGCGAAGGTGGTTGCGGGGGCAGTGAGTTGGTCTCCTCAGGGGAGGGGAAGGAGAAGGGCGATTTCTAGGTCAAATAGCAGGAATAGGATGGCAATTAGGAAGAATCGAAGGGAAAAGGGGAGTCGTGCTGAGCCAAGGGGGTCGAACCCGCATTCGTAGGGTGAGAGCTTTTCAGCGTCCGGGTTGAGTTGGGGCAGTCAAAAAGAAATGATAGCAAGCACAGTTGAAAGTAAAACAGTGATAGAAATTACTGAGGTAATTAAGTCCATTATCTTTCCTTGGATTTTCACCAAGACCGAGTGATTGGAAGTCACATATACTATGTTAGTACTAGAAAGACTATGAGCCTCATCAATAGATGGAAACGTAGAGGAAGAGTCATACGACGTCTACGAAGTGTCAGTATCAGGCAGCGGCTTCAAAGCCGAAGTGGTGTTCGGATGTAAAGTGGAACTGAATTTGTCGGAGGAAACAAACAGCGAGGAAAGAAGAACCAATGATCACATGTAGGCCGTGGAATCCTGTGGCTACGAAGAAGGTTGAGCCATATACGCCGTCTGCGATGGTGAAAGGTGCTTCATAGTACTCAAGACCTTGAAGGAAGGTGAAGTAAAACCCCAAGAGGATGGTCAGAGCGAGGGACTGGGTGGTTTGTTTTCGCTCCCCCTCTATAATACTGTGGTGAGCCCAGGTTACAGTGACCCCCGATGCCAAAAGGACGGCGGTATTGAGGAGGGGAACTTCGAAGGGGTCGAGGGTGGTGATGCCAGTGGGGGGTCAGCATCCTCCCAGCTCAGGGGTGGGGGCAAGGCTGGCATGGTAAAATGCTCAGAAAAATCCTAGAAAGAAAAATACCTCTGATGTAATAAACAAGATTATGCCGTATCGAAGGCCTTTTTGGACAGGGGGAGTATGGTGCCCTTGAAATGTCCCCTCTCGTACAATGTCTCGTCATCATTGGTACATAGTGAGGAGAAGAAGGGCAGTTCCTGCTGATATAAGGGTTATAGAGTGGAAGTGAAATCAGATTGCTGTGCCTGAGGTTATCAGGAGGGCACCTACTGCGCCGGTTAGGGGTCAGGGGCTTGGGTCAACTATGTGGTATGCGTGTGCTTGGTGGGCCATTAGACGTTTTCTTGTAGGTATAGACTGATTAGAAGAACGAAGACGTAGGCCTGGATTATTGCTACGGCGACTTCTAAGAGGGTGAGGAGGAATAAGACAATGGAGGTTAAAATTGCAACAGTGGGTATTAGAGGGAGAAGGACGAAGGCAGCGGTTGCAATAAGTTGGATTAGAAGGTGACCAGCTGTGAGGTTGGCTGTAAGTCGGACTCCTAGCGCTAAGGGGCGGATGAATAGGCTAATTGTTTCGATGATGATGAGAACGGGGATTAGGGGCACAGGTGTTCCTTCTGGAAGAAGGTGGCCTAGTGCTGCTGTGGGTTGATTTCGTATCCCAATGATAACAGTAGCCAGTCAGAGGGGGACGGCGAGCCCCATGTTTAAAGATAGTTGGGTTGTGGGGGTGAAAGTGTACGGAAGGAGTCCTAGCATGTTTTGAGTGATTAGAAAAATCATAAGGGAGACCATTATTACGGCTCATTTATGACCCCCAACGTTTAAGGGTAAAAGAAGTTGTTGTGTGAAGCGGTTAATGAATCAGCCTTGTAGGGTTAGCAGGCGGTTGTTGAGTCACCGGCTTGAAGGGGTGGGAAATAAAATTCAGGGTATAGAGAGGGCTAGGGCTATGAGGGGGATGCCTAGGAAAACAGGGCTTATAAACTGGTCGAAGAAGCTTAGTGTCATGGTCAGTTTCAAGGTTCTGGGTTAGCTTTTTTAGCGCTTTGTGTGGTAGGTTCATTTGGGAAGATGTGTCCTAGAATTTTAGGGGGAATAACGGTTAAGAATACGAGTCATGAGAATATTAGGATGGCAAATCAGGGGGCTGGATTTAGCTGAGGCATGTCACTAGGGGTGGTTGGGGGTCACCCATTTTTAGCTTAAAAGGCTAACGCTTTCTCCCGTTTTAGCTTCTTAGTGAGGCGTCTTCAAGCATTATGGAGGATCAGTTTTCAAAGTGTTTTAGTGGGACTGCCTCTACTACGATAGGTATAAAGCTGTGATTGGCTCCGCAGATTTCTGAGCATTGTCCGAAGAACACACCGGGGCGTGAAGCAATGAAGGCTGTTTGGTTTAATCGTCCTGGGACTGCGTCTATTTTGACACCAAGGGCGGGCACGGCTCAGGAGTGAAGAACATCTTCTGCAGATACGAGTACTCGAATTGGTAATTCGGCAGGGACTACTATTCGGTGGTCTGCTTCGAGGAGGCGGAATTGCCCCGGGGTAAGGTCCTGGGTTGGGATCATATAGGAGTCGAACCCCAGGTCTTCATAGTCTGTATACTCATAGCTTCAATATCACTGGTGTCCCAGGGCTTTGATTGTCAGGTGGGGATCGTTGATCTCATCTATCAGGTAGAGGATTCGGAGGGAGGGGAGGGCGATGAGGATGAGGATCACAGCAGGAAGTACAGTTCAAATAATTTCGATTTCTTGGGAGTCGAGGATGTATTTGTTAGTCAGTTTTGTAGAAACCATAGCTACAATAATGTAGAGTACGAGGGTGCTAATCAGAAGAACGATTATCAGAGCATGGTCGTGGAAATGAAGGAGTTCTTCTATTACTGGGGAGGCCGCGTCTTGGAATCCTAATTGGGAGGGATGTGCCATTCTAGCCTAGGGCTCAAGACACGCGGGATTCTAACCCACAGTTTTGCCTTGACAAAGCAATGTTATAACAAATTTAACTAGTGTCTTATTGAAGAAAGTGACAGAGTGGTTATGTGGTTGACTTGAAATCAGCAGATGGGGGTTCAATTCCTCCCTTTCTCGTTAGTGGGCTTGAACTTGCACATAGGCCGGCTCCTCGAATGTGTGGTAAGGAGGGGGGCTGCCATGAAGTCATTCGACGTTTGCGTAGGTTAGTTCGACGGACGCTACTTCTCGTTTAGCTACAAATGCTTCTCACAGAATAAATAGGAATATAATCACAGCAACTAAAGAGATGAGAGATCCGATAGAAGAGACGGTATTTCAAAGAGTGTAGGCGTCCGGGTAGTCGGAGTATCGTCGAGGCATTCCGGCAAGGCCTAGGAAGTGTTGGGGGAAGAAAGTTAGGTTTACCCCGACGAACATAATCCCAAAATGAATTTTGGTTCATGTGCTGTGGAGGGTGTATCCGGAGAACAGGGGGAATCAGTGAACGAAGGCAGCTAAGATGGCGAAAACGGCCCCCATGGACAGGACATAGTGGAAGTGGGCTACTACATAGTAGGTATCATGTAGTACGATATCTAGGGATGAGTTAGCCAGAACGATTCCAGTCAGGCCCCCAACTGTAAAGAGGAAGATGAAACCAAGGGCCCAAAGGAGTGGTGTTTCTCATTTGATTGAGCCTCCATGAAGGGTGGCTAATCAGCTAAATACTTTAACACCTGTTGGGATGGCAATAATTATTGTGGCAGAGGTGAAGTAGGCGCGGGTGTCGACGTCCATTCCCACTGTAAACATATGGTGGGCCCAGACGATAAAGCCTAAGAGGCCGATGGCCATCATTGCTCAAACCATACCCATATACCCGAAGGGTTCTTTTTTGCCTGAGTAGTATGCAACGATGTGAGAGATTATGCCGAACCCTGGTAGAATGAGAATGTATACTTCGGGGTGGCCGAAGAATCAGAACAGGTGTTGGTACAAGATGGGGTCTCCTCCGCCTGCTGGGTCGAAGAAGGTGGTGTTTAGGTTTCGATCTGTTAAAAGCATGGTGATGCCAGCAGCCAGGACCGGTAGCGATAACAGCAATAGGACGGCGGTAATAAGGACAGATCAGACGAACAGGGGTGTCTGGTACTGAGAAGTGGCAGGGGGTTTTATGTTGATAATGGTTGTGATGAAGTTAATTGCCCCGAGGATGGAAGAGATCCCGGCAAGGTGTAGAGAGAAGATCGTAAGGTCCACTGAGGCTCCGGCGTGGGCGAGGTTCCCGGAAAGAGGGGGGTACACAGTTCATCCTGTACCAGCCCCAGCTTCGACCCCAGAGGAGGCCAGGAGAAGTAGGAAAGAAGGGGGCAAGAGTCAGAAGCTTATGTTGTTTATTCGGGGAAAGGCTATATCGGGGGCTCCGATCATAAGGGGGACAAGTCAGTTTCCAAATCCTCCGATTAGGATGGGTATGACTATGAAGAAGATTATTACGAAGGCGTGTGCAGTAACGATTACGTTGTAGATTTGGTCGTCTCCAAGGAGAGCGCCGGGTTGGCTAAGTTCGGCCCGGATGAGGAGGCTAAGGGCCGTCCCCACTATTCCTGCCCAGGCTCCGAAGATTAGATAAAGGGTGCCAATGTCTTTGTGGTTGGTTGAGAAAAATCAGCGTGTAATTGCCACAGGTAAGATGGCCGAAGTAAGCGGTGGATTGTAGCCCCATATATAGAGGTTTGAGTCCTCTTCTTGCCAGGCCCCGGGGTGTGACACGTCAGATTGCAAACCTGAAGAAGTAGGCTTACCGCCTGCCGGGGCTTACCCCCCCGCCCCGGCGGCGGGGGAGTAGATGGATGCTCGCTGGATAGAGCGTTTAGCTGTTAATTAAAAGTTTGTAGGATCAAGGCCTTCCCATCTAGAAAGGCCTTAGCTTAATTAAAGTAGCTGAGTTGCATTCAGTAGATACGGGTGAGAAACCTGTAGGTCTTATCAGGGGCTGAGGGATTTTCACCCTCGCTTAGGGCTTTGAAGGCCCTTGGTCTAGATCTTATCCTAAGCCCCTAGTTCCCCGAGCATGTTGAGAGGAGTCAAGGGGTGACTGGGAGTAATTGTAGGGCACTGATGATGGCGGCTGCTAGGAGGAGAGAGGTTTGGTTGCTGGGGAGTCGTCAGGCGGGGGAAGACCCGGAAGTGTGGGGGAAGGCGGTAAGTGCTATGGCATAACAGATTCGTAGGTAGAAGTAAAGACTTAGGAGGGCTGTCAGGGCCGCAAAGGAGGCTATTAGGGGTAGTCCTTGGTTGGTTAATTCCCGTAGAATCAGTCATTTGGTCATAAACCCAGAGAGAGGGGGGAGTCCCCCTAGGGAGAGAAGGGTGAGGGTGGTTAATGCGGCTAGGCCGGGGGTTTTTGTCCACGCAGTGGCAAGGGTGTTGAAGCTGTAGGCTGTGCTTATTTTCATGGCAAGGAATGTGGCAGTTGTAATTACGATGTATATGGTAAGTGCCAGGAGGGTGAGGTATGGTGAGATTTGAGAGACGATAACAATTCAACCTAGGTGGGCGATGGAGGAGTAAGCCAGGATTTTACGAATCTGGGTTTGGCTCATACCCCCTCATCCTCCAACCAGCATAGAGGTGACGGCTATGGTTTGGACTAGTGTGGGGTTTAGTGTGGGGGTGACTTGAAGAATTAGAATTAGGGGGGCCAGCTTTTGTCATGTGGAGAGGATAAGGCCAGTGGTGAGGCTTAGGCCCTGGGTAACTTCCGGTAGTCAGAAGTGAGCTGGGGCTAGTCCAACCTTCAAAGCTAAGGCCATAAATACGAATGTGGCGGATGCGGGGTGATATAGGTGGAGGATGTCTCAGGAGCCTGTTAGTCAGGCGTTGGTAGTGCTAGCAAATATGATAATTGCTGCAGCTGCAGCTTGAATAATAAAGTACTTGGCTGCCGCTTCTACTGCGCGGGGGGAATGCTCTTGAGTTATGAGGGGGAGGATGGCTAGGGTGCTGATTTCTAAGCCCATTCAGGCTAGAAGTCAGTGGGAGCTAGAAAATGTCAGAGCGGTGCCGAGGCCCAAGGCTGAGATAAAAAAGGATGTGGCGTAAGGGTTCATTTGCAAGCAAAGGAGGGGGTTTCACCGTCATTCTTGGGGTATGGGCCCAAAAGCTTGTTTAGCTGACTTTGCTAGAAAGTGGTGTAGTGGGAGCACTAGGAGTTTTGATCTCCTAAGGTTGGGTTCAACCCCCTTCTTTCTAAGGAATTAAAGGGGCTTTAACCCTTATTAGTCACCCTATCAAGGTGGCCCTTAAACATTCAGGCATAATTCCCTCTAGAGTTGGGGTGGCAGCCCGGCGAATGCAACGGGGAGGGCTAAATGTCACAGTACTAGGGCTAGGGCAAGGGGTAGGAAGCTTTTTCATACTAGATGCATCAATTGGTCGTACCGGAATCGAGGGTACGAGGCACGGACCCAGAGAAATACAACTGAGAGCAGGGCGGCTTTGGTTATAAGGTTGCAGGCGGTGAGTTCAGGAAAGGCTGGGATGTGAGAGGCTCCTAAGAATAGGACTGTGGAGAGGGTATTTATTAGTAAGATGTTTGCATATTCTGCTAGGAAGAACAGGGCGAAGGGGCCCCCGGCATATTCGACGTTAAATCCTGAAACGAGCTCTGACTCTCCTTCTGTGAGGTCAAAGGGGGCCCGGTTTGTTTCGGCGAGGGTAGAGACGTACCACATGATTGTGAGGGGTCATGCTGGGATTAGAAGCCAAACACTTTCTTGGGTGACGTTGAAAGTTTGAAGTGTAAACCCACCTGAGAAAATGATGATGCTCAATAGGATTAGGCCTAAGCTCACTTCATAGGAGATTGTTTGTGCTACTGCTCGTAGGGCCCCGATAAGAGCATATTTAGAGTTTGAAGCCCACCCGGACCCTAGAATGGAGTAGACGGCCAGGCTAGAGAGGGCTAGGACAAACAGGATCCCAAGGTTAAGGTCAGCTACGGGGTAGGGGATAGGTATGGGAGCCCAGAGGGTGAGGGCTAAGGTAAGGGCGAGGGTGGGCGTGGCAAGAAAGAGGAAGGGAGAAGAGGTGGAAGGCCGGACGGGTTCCTTAATGAATAGTTTGACCCCGTCAGCGATGGGCTGAAGAAGTCCATAGGGGCCTACAATATTTGGTCCTTTTCGTAGTTGTATATACCCTAAAACCTTTCGTTCAAGGAGGGTAAGGAAAGCTACAGCAAGAAGGACCGGGACAATGTAGGTGAGGGGGTTAATGATGTGGGTTAAGATAGTAGTGATCATAGCTGGGGAGAGGATTTGAGCCTCTGATGAAAGGGCTTAGACCTTTAGCATTTTCCAGACTTTGCTACCCCAGTGCGCAGCTTAATAATATTCTGTAGTCTGCCACATCAAAATGCCATACTCTTTGGCACATCTGGGTATGCCCTCTTTTCTGTTTAGTTGCCTTCAGCAGGTGAGGGTGGGGTGTGCCTTGAGCATGGACCTCCTCTCTCCGGTCCTTTCGTACTGGGAGGGACCATTTCATAGATAGAAACTGACCTGGATTGCTCCGGTCTGAACTCAGATCACGTAGGACTTTAATCGTTGAACAAACGAACCCTTATTAGCGGCTGCACCAATAGGATGTCCTGATCCAACATCGAGGTCGTAAACCCCCTCGTCGATAGGGACTCTGGGAGAGGATTGCGCTGTTATCCCTAGGGTAACTTGTTCCGTTAATCGGCATTGTGCCGGATCATTTTGGTCAGAATTTCTGTTGCTTAGGGCGGTGGCCCTTAGTTGTGAGGTTCGTAACCTTGGTCCACATGGAGGCTCTTTTATCCTCCGCGGTCGCCCCAACCGAAGACAGGGGAGACAGGGGCCACAATGTTTTCTCCTCTTAGGAGAGGGGGTGTAACGTGGGCTGCCTAGTGTCTAAAGCTCCATAGGGTCTTCTCGTCTTATGGGTGGATCCCCGCTTCTGCACGGGGAGATCAATTTCATTGACTGGGGGGAGGAGACAGTTAAGCCCTCGTCTAGCCATTCATACAGGTTCTCATTTAAAGGACAAGTGATTGCGCTACCTTCGCACGGTCAAGATACCGCGGCCGTTTAACCCAGGGTCACCGGGCAGGCGGGACCTCTTATGTGTAGTTTTCAAGAGGCGATGTTTTTGGTAAACAGGCGAGGCTTGTGTTTGCCGAGTTCCTTGTCCCCCTTTTAGTCTTTCCTCAGTGCACTCCTGTGTGGGGTTAACGATTGCTTTTTTGGGTGCTTCTTGGTTGCGTTAAAGTCCAAAATTCCCTCTTGTGTTGGGTTCGTTATTTGTCGGTGGGTGGTCTGGTCCGACTTACACATGTGCGAGAGAGGGGCGTAGGCCCCTCTTATTACTCATTCTAGCATGGTCGCTCCCATGGGGGCATGGGGTGGTTTAGTAAAATTAGGGGTGGGGGAGAGGTTATCATTATAAGAGGTGTGTGCTGGTTGAGCTTTAACGCTTTCTAATCAGATGGCTGCCCTTAAGCCCACTGAAGCAGTGTACCTTGAAATTTATGATCCTTGACCGCCTGTTAAGGTTGTGTCCTGGTTCAAAGGAGCTGTACCTCCTTCGAATAACTCCCCTGGTTCTTTTTCACCTTAAGAAGAAGGATCTTATGGGTTTAAAGAGCTGGGGGGCTGAACTCCTATTCATTTCCTAAACAACCAGCTATAACTAGACTCGATAGGTATTTCACTTCTACTCGGAGCTCTCTCCACTCTTTTGCAACAGAGACGGATACGCCCTATAATAGGCTGTCTCGGAGTAGCTCGTCCAGTTTCGGGGGCCCAGACTAAAGTTCTCTTTGCTTGGGTTTACTGGCTAGATCATGATGCAAAAGGTACAAGTTTTAATCTTTGCTTTTCAGTGCTTATACGGGTTATTTCACTTCTCTTTCAGCTTTCCCTTGCGGTACTCTTTCTATTGCTCAAATTGTCCTTTTCTGTCGCCCGTACTAAGGTGGAAAAATGATTTGTTCATAAGTTTTAGGTTATGAGGGGGTATTTATAATAATAAATTAATCCAAGTGTTTGGCTAGCTATTTGGCTCAGGGCGACCCGATTTGCACGGGTGTCTTCTCGGAGTAAGGGAGATGCTGTTCTGTTTAGCTACACCCTGGTTGTTCCAAGTGCACCTTCCGGTACACTTACCATGTTACGACTTGCCTCCCCTTTGTTCGGTTGTCTTGTTAAGAACCAGATTAAGTGAATTCGGAGAGAGTGACGGGCGGTATGTGCGCGCCTCAGAGCCGGCTCAGAAGAACTCTCTATTTTCTTCTTACTGCTAAATCCACCTTCCAGGGCTGGTTTCACAACCCTTTCCGTGATGACCTGGGGTAGGTAATGTAGCCCATTTCTTCCCACCGCATACGCTGCACCTTGACCTGACGTTTTGGGTTGTGCCCATTTTGCTCACTTTAAGACCTTCACAGGGTGAGCTGACGACGGCGGTATATAGGCGGGTTGAACAAGGGGTGGTGAGGTTGACGGGGATTATCGATTCAAGAACAGGCTCCTCTAGGTGGGTATGAGGCACCGCCAGGTCCTTTGGGTTTTAAGCTAACGCTTGTAGTCCCCTGGCGGATATTAGGGGTAAGTTAATATCAAAGTTTACGGCTAAGCATAGTGGGGTATCTAATCCCAGTTTGTGTCTTAGTTGTCGTGGGTTCAGGTGTATTAAAGCCACTTTCGTAGTAGGGCTTCATACCCTCGGAAGCGTATCACGGCCTGGAGGGTGTTCGGCTTTAGTTTTTTGTTTCCCTAACCACTCTTTACGCCGGTGATTTTCAACTTGGGCCACCCGTTTAACCGCGGTGGCTGGCACGAGATTTACCGGCCCTAAAAACCGTAACCTAGTCAAGCTTTCGCTTATTGCTTAATGTCTATCACTGCTGAGTACCCTTGGGGGTGTGGCTAAACAAGGCGTCCTGGGCTGCTTTGTGCGTGCCTGATACCAGCTCCTTGCCCCCGGGCAGAGGGTAAAGGGCATCCTCACAGGAGTGCGGAGACTTGCATGTATAAATTTGGTTGAAGCTGAATGTAAAGTCAGGACCAAAGCTTTGTGCTTGCGGGGCTTTTCAAGACCCATCTAAACATCTTCAGTGTTTTGCTTTGATTAAGCTACGCCAGC